GGTTCGTTCAATTCTTAGGGAGAAGAAGGATCCACTGGGAAGACTTTAGTAGTATAGTATCTTCATTAGCCGGAAGGAATTTGTCTCCACTAGCGTCATTCGAAGAAGAAACAAAAAGGGGGTTACTGTTTAGGTAGGATAGATGGATGTAGTCCAATGGCTAAGGCTCTGCCAGCTTCTTGTAGACTGAACTCTCTTCTCTTTAGGTTCCGAGTTGTTTTTGGGTAGGATGGTCGAATTTTTCTTCGCCACTAGTGGCAACGAAGTTCTTGGTAATTAACAAGGGGAAAGGAAGATCTCCACTCATTTCATCCATTCAGTGCCTGCGGTGAGGCGCAACCCACAACAAACAAAGGGGGAAAGCTTGCTGTAGCCCTATTTTAGTAGACTAGGCTTGGTAAGCTAAGCTATTTAAGTAGGCTCGAGAAGGGTAGGCTTGCAGCTTCGCTCAGCAGAATAGCCTTACTACTTTATTTATATTAGTAAAGCGCTAGCGCCCTATGGGCTTTGAAGGGATAGAGGAAGGGAAGAAAACAAAGAGGGTCACTCCCGGAACATGGCTCGTTCATTCACTTGCTCATGAACTCGCAGCTTCGCCAGAAGCGACTAGGGGGGAGCTGTCGTAGAAGCTTTGCCCTTTGTACAGAGATTGTTATGAACTGACTAAATGACTAGCGGAACGCTAGCTAAGCTAAAAAAGAGTATTAGTTCCAAATCAATAAGCTTTTTTTCAGGTTTTTATCCCTCCTTCTTAGAACCCATTGAGGGGGGCCTCGGCCCGGGAAGGGGAGAGTGGCCGAGTGGTCAAAAGCGACAGACTGTAAATCTGTTGAAGTTTTTCTACGTAGGTTCGAATCCTGCCTCTCCCACTTGTTTGTTGTAGACTTCAGAGAAGAGAAAGGAGGCATTCGTCAGCGCAGGAAGGCCCACCGAGCGAAGCTCTTTATTTTCCGTGCCGTGAAGTTAAATTGTATCGTATGTTAGTTAGAGAGGTTGGCGAACTACTATGATCTATAGATTCCCCAGAGATATCCAATCCCAACGAGAATAGAAGCGAGTCGCTTCCGTTGTAGTCGTAGTAGTCTTTTAGCTTATGTAGTGGTCGGCCTTCTTCTTGGAATCCGGCTTAGGTCTCCTCGACTATGGTGAAAGACTGACCACGCTCAACATCAGAGCATATATCGAAGGATAGCATTCGCCACACCAACCCTCGGTCCAGCCTCATTTTCTTGGTACGCTCAGGTCACACTCTCTTTGTCTGCTCGGCTAGCTTGGTGGGCGGGAAAAGCTACATCCCTTTCTTATGGCGAAGTCAGGCATTTCCCTACTCATCATCTATATCTCAAACCATGCTACCATTCGTTCCGAGTCGCCATGAGGCATAAGAGCTAAACATTCCCCTAGAAGGGAGCTTCGATAGGTATCCTTTTACGCTATTTGCTTCGATGCTTTACTACTCTTGAATGTCGGAAATCGGATTCTTTTTTTTCTTCTTTCTTGTCTGAGACTGATGCCAGCTTAGAAAGTGAGGCACTATTCGCTAATCAGGAAAGAGGCTTGACTCTTGCTTGTCGATCTCTATTCCTCCTCGTACATTAAGCAGAGCAGGGAATAGGAATAGTAAAAGAAAGTTGGAAAGTCATCAGGTAGGTAAGCAAGCCGCCCTGGTGCCAAGCTAAAGACAAGGATCACATCGATAAGAGCAAAAGCATGGCCGAGGTTGGAAAGGAGTACTCATTCGACATTACGAAAACGGATGAGATCTTTGACCGACTGTTGAAGGATGAGCAGTTAAAGCTTGAAGATGGTCATGTCGGCTGAAGAAGTAATGGGAAAGAAAGACTGCAAGTGGCACAATTCTTTGAGCCACACCACTAACAATTGTGTAGTATTTCGGAACCATCTCCAAAAGGGAATCTCAGCTTGTTCAATTTCATTGCCTTGCCCATGTGGAATCAGGCTATTGCCAAGTCGCTGAGGAATAAGAAGTCTCGGTATGCCGAAAAGCGGATGCTCGTCCAAGCATAGACAGATCCTAGTGCTAGTGTCAGATCCTCCTTTTGATGGTGAATGTCGGAAATGGAAATGCTGTTGAAAGATGAATCCTCTGCGCACATCCCCTTCTAAGAAGGCATTCTTCGATGCATCCACTTTGCTGTCTTATGCTTATGTTGGCATATTCTAATAAGGATTGCCTTATTCCGGATTCAATAGCAACTGGAAGCCTTTCCTTATTGCTAAGAGCTTCTTTGCCTACTTATATTCCTTTTTTATTTCCCATCCTTTCATTTGAATGAAGGAGAGTTTGTCCTAGCCAGTTTCCTCAACTCAAGGTCAGAAAAAAGCGGAAGAAGCGCTGTGCTAGTGAATCGAGAAGTCTTTCACAGTCTTATTTATTGAAGTGAACTTTCAGCAATAGCCGAGTTCATCGAAGGAGCAGAAGAGGGTAGAGGAGGAATCTGTCGCTACTGTAGTTGCTCTTTTGTCTCTATCTGTCGGTCCATTCCGTATTCCCGTTCTCTTAGAAAGAATGGCTCTCTTCCCTTGGCCTCGTTGTCTCTATCGATCTCACAAATCTCTCTGGTATAGGCAAGGGCTCATCTGTGAATGAATCCCTTGACTTTATTCCTCTTCCCCTTCTTTGTTGCGTAGCGGAGGTCGATTTGGGAAAGTCCCCAACTGGTCTTGACCGACCAACAGCCCTTGCTTGGCTCTGCGGGCTAAAGTCTTTTGAAAATTATGATTTAGTAAAGAAAGGCTTTTTTTTTTGGTCTGCGATGGGTCTAGCCCCGTGAGCCTCTCCAAACGTTCTCAAATCGGCCTTTTCTTTGTTGTTGTTGCGGGCGTACGGTATTACGGCCTTTATTATTCTACTTTCTCAAAATATAGAGCAGCGAATCGAGAGTCTCTCTCTATGTCACCATTCCTTTCTTCGATTCTATGGCAGTTAATCCAAAGCTGGTGCAAGCGATCTCATAGGTGGATTACTTGAGATAGGAAAGCATCAAGCAAGAAAAGGCTTTTACTAAAACTAAACTAAACTAAATAAGGCCGGTTCTCCAATTAAAGGGCTACGGCTTTCGCGGGCAATCAAGGCCATAGCTTGGTTCGTGCGTACGATTCTTTTATGAAAGAAGTCTCTCCTATTGCAAGCAAGGCTTTAATCGCTTCAAGTGCTTTTCCTTTCGCTTCGCTCGACTGAGTCTGAGTATGTACCTTTATCGATCGAGCTTTCCAGGCTCTCGTTTATCCTGGTTTGACCACGGATCCGGCACATGACGAGACCATTTCGTCTGCTCTACACGAGCCTTAGAATGAGTTTGATTGTCAAAATGTGGGATTACCTATATTCATATTCTTCCTTCTTTTAGCAGCTCATCTTGAATCTTGAATGTTTAGCGAAAGGCTTCAAGGGATTCTATTTTCACTGTGCTATCTTGAATCGTTTGAAGATGCTGGTTCGATAGGACCAGGCGAGTAAATGCTTTTTGCTCACCTGGTGAGAGGTGCATCTCCTTAATACATACCGAACCGAATTATCTGATAATAAGAATACCCGGGGCAATCCTCTAATTAGATTCACTTCGGTCAGATCAAGCTATTTTGGGCAGTACAAATAAATTCGGAATGAGCGCAAGTTGAGTCGACTGTTTTTTCTCTAGTCTTTAGCTTGGCACTAGTCTTCCTTCCCCCTTCGAACTTCACTATCTGACTATCGAGAATGAACTCGAATGTTAGAATAGGCTGAAAGAATACAATTCCCCTTTATCACTCTCTATCCACGGCCTTTGCCATTAGTTAGCTTGCACTTTGAGTTTTCAAAGTTAAGGTGCGCTCCCCGAATAGAAACTATTAAAGCAAAGGCAAGTGGCATTGGTCTTCTATTTCTATTAGACAATCACTTGACTTTGCGAAAGACATACCCGGTTGAGTTCAACTAAACCAATCGACAAGAGGGATACCTTGTTCTACCATTGATTCACCTTCTTCCCATGACACCGACCTATATCCCAACCAATCCAGCAAGCGAACTTGTAGGTCTGACTGGCTTGAAAGCGGGAAACTCTCATCGGAGAACGAGTTCCCCCGCCTTTCATAAATCGATCGCTATCAGTGAATTTGATGTCAGAGAAAGGGGTGCGTCCTCAGCCGGCGAGGAAGACTAACTATCTGATCTTTATTTACGTGATTGAGCGGGATTTTGAAAAGCACAGCACGGAATTAGATGAGTCATCATCGGCCCTGCCATGCCTTAAGTATCCACTTCTGAACCGGACACATATAGATAGTCTATTGAATCACAGGTCAACGGAATGCGATCAGAGGCAAGCTCAACAAGCCAGCTCAGATTCAAAAGATAGGTGCGGGTTGATGAAAGATCACACTCTAATAGAAGATAAAGAGTTGGAAATACAAAAGCCACTTCTCAATACATAGTGGATTCAAGTTCAATGAAACCGTTTGACCGTTGGCTTAATGGACGAATTCGTATAGAAAGGAACCTCAGGGCCACTCGATCAAAGCGGAGAGGAACCTGCTCTGATAGACGAGACTCTATGTTCAGATATGGGCAGTCCCATGCCCAAGAACGAAAGCAAGCGCGCTACAACTAAAAGCATGAGCTCGCCCATCTTTGATCAAGGAAAGAGACTCAAGGCTTTCCCAAAGAAATCATTGTCCGGATAAGGCTCAATTGAATTAGCAGCGGATGGCCACAAAGCGAGAGGAGCCAATGGAAAACCATCCAATCGGGCTCACATCAGGCAACTTCGGGCAGAACCGTCAAATCCCCACCGGTTTGCAAGACCATTTTGTTTTGACCAATTCATTCCGGCACCCGGTCACAACGTCAAGCGCGTCATCTTTAACCTTTCGGAACTGGCGGGGTACTGGGCACATATGATGAGAAAGGGCACCGGGGCTGCTTTCGTGAGAATGCCGGATGACAGAGAGGGCAAGATGGTATTGGAATATGTCCGATGGTGGACGTTTTCTTACTTATCGAAAGGAATCAACAAGCTGTTGACATTCAAAGAGCAGCAACTCTCTGATCAAGAAAGAGTTGGGAGTCGAAGTCCTCCTCCTCCTGAACCCACATACATATGGACCCATTTCCGAGCAGGGGCAGCCACCCAGATCATCGCAACATCGGAAAGGTCACCAGCCCGGGCAGAAGCAAACAAACCCGGACCATGAAAGGGTTCAGCACCCTCCTGACCGTCCATTACCTTTGAAAGCAATCCTTACCTTCACGGACCCTAGTTTTAAGCAGCGCAGCACCAGAAAGAGTCAAAGGTACCACACGAACGGACTAAGCAACAGGGTCCGAAGGAGTAGTTAATGGAAGGACCATAAATATACAATAAACATTAAGAGCCACCAAAGCATTTTCATTACTTTCCACACATCAACAAAGTTCAATACACAAACAAAAACGACTAGTGGTATGTAAGTCTCTTCAAGAGTGAGCTTGCGCTGCCGTTCCACTTAGGTAAACACCATATCCCTCTATTCGGCTTAGGCGTATCGGGAGTGAACAAGCAGAGCAGAGATTCTTTCCGGGATGACAAGAGGAGACCATATTTATGAAATTGATTTCATTGGTCTTTCTCACCTTGGCCCTTTGCCTGTTAAATTTATGAATTTTCCTTGAACAAGAGTTTACAGCTGACCCAGAGCTAGCCACACCTCCGAAAGAGTCAATCACTTGACACTTTCTTATTCACACCGAAGAGCTAGTGCCCAATGAAGACCCAAGCAATGCATCGAGAAGGCGAAAGAGAGAAGCCAGGAAAGCCTTCTCTCTATCTCTTCCTGACAAGGAGTCCGTTCATGGTATAATAAGTCCTATTCTTTCCCAGTCCCTTTGGAATCTCTTTTTTTGAACGCATGCTTTTTTTTTATGTACTTTTGCCGGGCATATGGGAGCCCTAAAGAAAGGCAGCCGGCTCGTAAACTCGCTCCTAGGTCTCTATAAAAGGGCAAAGAAGAAGAGGGAAAGAGTGTAATGGGGACAATCTCTTCCAAGGGTTTCACGTCGGTCCGATGAGAGATCACTTTTCTCAGTCTCCCTCCTCGTTGATCGGAACCAATGCCAAATGTCCAGGTTTTTCAATCCCATGACCGGTGAGCTATCCAACCCATGCTGTCACAAAAGAGAACCAGCCCCTCATCGGTAGCGGGTCTTTAGAGCGGATTCCTGAAAAATAACAAACAATAAGTAAGATGGTAAAGGAGAAAGCGCGGAGTAGATCGTTCCACTTTGTAACCCAAGTAGTGGGTTCGTTTCTCTATGGCTACGGACTGCTGCTTTCTTAAGTTAGTTCCTTTCTTTTCTTTCTTGCTTGGCTTCACTTGCTCTACCTACTGCAGTCCCTTGCTTTTCATAGCCTTATTTACCTGGTTTAGAAAGACTGGTTCGAAAGGACCAGGAAAGATCAGCTGTTCGCTCTTCTTCAAGGAGTGAGGGAGCAAAAGAGAGTAATGACATCGTACCGTACCCCTACCTATGCAAGATTGAAAGCAGAACTTATACAGGTTTCTTTCCACTGGCATTCCATTCAATGCTAGGCAAGTCATACTGGGAATGGGAATGCTTAGCGTTAGCGGCAAGAAAGAAATTCGGGCAGAGAAGCATGGCAAAGAAGTAGCTTAAAGCAATCAATCCACTTCCCTAGCCAGTCTGTTGGTGGGAGATCTGGTACCAAGTAGTCAGAAGCTGTCTGCTCACAGGTTTAAAATCCAGGGAATACACAGACAGGTCAGTTCCAATTCATTTCTTGGAAACTAGATTTTCTTGATTTCGGAAATGACTCTCTCTTTTACCTTATCAATTGAATTAGCTGCTTTCCTGACTCTAACAAGTAAGCAAGTAAACTACCTTCCGCGACTAAGCCTTACGGGAAGGGAGAGGTTTGAGATACATTAGCCTGGGAGTTACTTCCTTAGCTCCACTAACAGGAAAGGGAGTTAGCTTAGTCTTCCAAGGGGGACTACTGCCTTACTCCGAAGTCTATAGAGGAGGTCTCAATATGATTAGGTTTGAAGCTGGCCATAGGATTCAATTCAAGGCTCCCTCCTTCTCTTGTGAATGAGTAAGGTTGGCTTTCTCGACAGGGCTAGGCTAGTTCAGAAGAGCCAGAAAAGGATGTTGCCTTACCTTAGTCGACGATCAGGATCTCTTAAGTGGGGTTCCTGCCTTCGACCAACCAAGGGGGCTAAAAGATAGAGGATCATTAGAATGCTGAAGAGGGACTTCTGTTGCTTTCTTGATCGGTAAGTAGGGTTCTTGCCTTGAATAGAAGTAGAAGTATGGCTCCTGTCTTAGCCTTTAAAGGGACGACTTATTCTCAAGTTGAGGGTCGCCCATTTGGTAGAACAAGGGCATAGCGATACAGATTCTAAGTCCTGAGAGAGTGAGTAGGGTTAGGAATCAGCTAGGGCTCAAGAGGCTCGTTCCTTATAATGAGTAAGCGGGGTTCATCTTCTATGCTTGCTTCACCAGGCTCTTAAGTTAAGTAGCGCACTTTCTTAGAGAATGTTTCCCATTTGTACTCTTCGCTTTGCTCTACATAATGTGATGATTGATTTCTATTTTTTTTGAGTTTGCTTCTATTATAGGAGGAGGTTGGTATAAAGGAACAACAGGCTAATTGCTCAATCGACTCCGTGCCCCCAGAGGTCGCCTTTTGGTCCTCCATTGCCTGCGCTTCCTGGTTTATCTGGACTTTATATCATCTTGTGACCTCTACTTATGCCGCACGTAAGGCATAAAGATGGCCAGGCTCCTTGATTGAGTCGCGGTTAAGAGGCGGTGGTTAGAGAACGATCACGTGCGCGTGAAAGGAGCGTGGAACAGGAATCGGCGAAGCATTACTGTTGCGTGGTTGTTAGAACGTTCTTGAATCTTATTAAAGTTATATTTTGCGGAAAATTTGAAACGGAAGGGACAAGTTTGTAATTTTCTTAATTCAATCGGAAAATTGTTACAAGGCTCGGGAGGGCCAGGATTCATCACTCCAACTTATGATGAGTCAGGCCGCAATGCTGCGAATTTCCGAGCCCAGTTATACCGGGTAAAGAAAGCCTCAACCAGAACTAAATGTGCCACGGGAAAAAGAATTCTGGGCCCTCTCCTATTCTATATAAAGGTCCATCATAGGGCCCAGAAAGACAGCCGATAAGTCCATTTTCCTAAGGTGACAAAGAGTGGGCCCAACATGGAACCCCAAGCAATCTAACAAGCACACGCAGTCACATAAGACAGGGTTTTCCCATGGGAAATTTCGAAGCTATCTAGTGTGGTAGGACTTTCTTTGATGGTTCATGTAGGCTTGGGTCTTTCATTCGGGCCCTCTTTTTTATTGGGGCACCCTGTGGGCCAATGCGTATAAGCTTGGGCTGTCTTAACGTGGCTCATTTGACGACTCAGTACATGGATGTCACGACTCTATTGGCATCGAATATCGAATCTTTTCCACGTAAGCTGGTTGTACAAAGTTTGTTTGTTCATACAGGCAGTGTGATTTTTTGAGATTTTGTTTGCTCCGCAAGGTAGCCAGAGCCTGCCAGTTTTTCATTAAACAGGCATGATAGTCTTCAACTGCAGAAAAGTAGTGCGGAGAACTAGCCAGAATTGTGCCTGCCATCAAATTCGGTGACGCATGGCGGGATTCCTCTACCACTCTATAAATGGAGGCTCCATAAGTGTCTTCTTCATCAAATTCATTCAAATCAAAGAAATTTCGTAATAGCATAGCTATGGATGTTGCAACTTCCAACAGGCTTTCCGCAATTGATGCGGAAATGCGTCAAATACAACAGGCGATTCAAAACCGCCGGAGAACTCTCAATTTATTTTTAAGGAATATTCGAGCGGTAGATTCAGCTGCGGCAGACGAACGCATTCGCACTTCCGCAGCAAACATAAGGAATTTGGAGCTAAGGCTGGAAGTGCTGCGGAAGGAGCAGCTCGAACTCATTTCGGAGGCTGTGTCCCGGCTGTCACACTCGGTGACAGGCAGGGAAGACTATAAAAAAAAAGTAGTTCCTTTATCTTCTTTCTACTTGTTAAGGCCTATCCTTTGACTTATTTCTGTTTCGAAATTAATTAATTTAATGTAGTTAGCATTACAGAATGCTTTTAAAGCTCTAGTTCTCTAGGAAAGTCATATGTGGTTGTTTATGTAATGTAGTGTTTTATGTAGTAGTAATTAAGAAATCTTTTGGATTAATGTTTTTTCTCGATTGATAGAAGGACGGATTATATTGTTTTGAACCTTGCTCGCATAAAGTCGGATTTGAATTTCAATCCAACAATCAGGATGGATAGAAAGACATACCATCTGCCGATTCTCTGGCCGAGTTGGAATTGCATTTTTAGGGGGAAGAAGTTTTTACATTTACATGAGTAAGTGGGAATTAATATTAATAATAATAATAAAATTTACTGATGCCTACCGGAAAGCTCAGTAGGGGCTGAGCTAGACAAGCAACTGTCAGCCCTCCAAACAAATAGGCAGGGGAGAGATCCTTACCAATACATTATAGATCCGGCTTAAAAGACAAAGCAAAAAGCATCTCTTATATTTATACAAATACAGATATCGATTCTGTGAGCTAGCCCGCTACAGATGATTGCTGCCCAACCGGAAGATAAGATGCCAGGGACAAATGACTTAAAAAAACCGAAAATTTTCACAGATCTGCTTAAATAAAAAAGCCGATTTGAGATCGTTTATCCAGGAAAGGCAACATCTATCGCAAACCTTAAACTCGTGATTGAACTAAAGGAGGCCATGAAGAAAAAAAGGTTTTTCTCACTACACGAGTAAGAAGTTACTAGCCGCCTATTCTATATCTATAAAGAGAGACGGATTTCGCCTGCCACTCTACCGAGCTAACCAGAGCAGATGAGCATCTCTTTCAAGAAAGGATTGAACAAGTGATTAAACATCTGGCGGGGGAATCGACCCACTTTTTCAGATGATTTGTGGACGGATGGCCAATAGCCAATGCCGTTACCAATTCAACCGATTGAGAGAGAGAGGCCCATGCTTTCCTTAGTTTGGATTTCGAGAGGTTGGTCCGTTTACCTTGAAAGCGATACAATGGCAGGTTATGAAATACATTCAAATGGATGAATGTGAACGAGATTGATATCCCGCAGGAATTCCCTTTTTTTTTGATGTGATGCTTCTTATTTAGAGTTATTCAAAGACCAAGTTCTCCATCCTATTTTCGATTCTTTGAACTCTTTTGAAAAGAGGCCAGACGAAGTAACTAAAGCCCAATGTTGAACTCTCTTGAATCTAAGCCTCACTACCCTCTTAGAGCGTTACAAGGAATTTTGGGCCGGCCCCATATGGATTCAGCTTAATAGATTCCGCTTAGGGGTTTATGAGAGATTGATTGATGGACCTAAGCTAAACTTATATATAAGATTGAACCTAAACCAAAGCCTATAGACTGAATTAGGAGAGCAGAGGTTTAATCCAAAACCAGGAAAGCAAGCTATATCGAAGCCCAATGCCAAGCAAAGCCCTAGACTACAAGTGAAGAAATTGGGTTCCACTAAGCGCCCTTAACCCGACACAGGGACCCTATTAGGTAGGATAGTGGGCTTAGTCAGCCCAACATAGGTTGTCCACCAAAAAGGGGAAGTTCCCGTGATTTAAGGTTTCTGGCCCTAAGACGAGAGGGTTGGGCTTAGAACAAGACCCATCGGTGGATAAGATCACATCTTCATAACAAAAGGTGTACACGTTCGGCCTCACTCAAGGTAATGGGCCAAACCTAACGAGTCCAAACAAATTGGATCTTATTGTATGACAAAACCACATATTGGTAATTTTTTTATTTATTTCCTCAAGCAATAGGTCCCAGCAGAGCCTGTGATGAAGACGGATTTGCCCGCAGACAAAATATGCTGATGCTCGTTTCCCCATTCTATTGGAGTGAAGGTTAGCCCAATGTTAGCATTCAGATCCATTTTCAGCCACCTTTTCCTGGCTTTCCAAACAAAGCCCATCGAAGTCCAGTCCATCTAATTCATTTTATTCCCATTCCAGGACGGCCCAGGCCGCTATCCGAGTGCAATCGGTTTACCTTACTTATTTTAATAATATAATTCGTTCTGCTGTCAAAAGTAGGGGAAAGTGTCTGATCCTTTCAATCAAGCGATAGAGGCAGAGGCTTTACTTCAATCGCCTACGCTAGGACGGAGCTGCTGTCGAGTGAGGATTGGCCGAGGGGAGTTCCATCATGTAGCTGGGTACAAATAAGCCAGTAAAAGACAAGTAGAAGTCAGTGAAAGAGGAGTAGTCAGGGTACGACGAAGCACGCCTGGTACGTAAGCGAATACGGATCACGTGGGTTTATACTTCTCCGCTTTCGAGCTGTCGAGTGAGGATTGCTCCATCTATGAAGAAAGGACGCAGGGGGCCTCTCTTATTATAAAGGGGGGTACTCTCTTCTCTGATGTGCGCTATATTATTGTGTTCTATTCCTGAAAGAGTGATCGGGATTAAGCCACGTGGCGATACCCGCGAAAAACGAAAGACTCTTTTTTTTTTTTTCGCTTAGAGCTTCCCACGTCTATAAATAGAAGCTGCTTTCTCTTATTTACGAACAAAGCAAAAGCAGTACCACAGAGCGGTAAAAGGAAGGTAAAGTGTTCCGCTACTCTTGAAAAATAAAAGGTTTCCAAAGTTCGACTTGAATCGAGATTGGCGCAGTCCTTAGGCCGAGATCAAAAAATTACGAAGAAAGAGGACAAAGCCAATTCAACTTCTTCAACAGAAGCAATCGCAGCTCCTAGTCCTCACAGACTTGCAGCCCTTATTCGTCCAAGACCGGTTCGTGACCCATAGAAAAAAATAAACTAGAATCAGAATGAAAGCTTCATTTCCTGGGTACTTGACTAGATATTGAACTGATAGTGTGAAACAATTCAATTACCAGTTAAACTCATAAGATCACTATATTGCACTTCTGCCAAAGCAGAATCACGTGTGTACTTTGCTTTGGTGCTCAGCAATATCTTCCAGCAGAGCCCAAAATCGGCACGAATATGTTCTTTTTTTCGCTGAATACTTTAAGTAGAAAAACTCGCTGAAGCTGGTGAGACGTTCGGTCTATTCACACAGGCACACAGCCAGAGCAGGGATTTCTTTCTTGCAGAGAAAGATCCTGAGGGGCAGCCAGTTTCTTTCACTAAATAGGAATTAAAGTATTCAACCGCCGGAAAGTGGGGTGGCCAGCTAGTCGGAATTAGACTTTCCATTCAATTCGTGACACATGGCGAGATTCCTCTACCACCACTCTGTATAAATAGAGGCTTGATTTGATAAGCTTTTGTGCTCTTACAAAAACAAAAAAACATAAGTTTTCTACCTGTTTCTATCGAAAAGCTATGGCCCTCCCTCTTGCAATCCAAAATTCCGATTCCGGTCGACTTTTTGAAATTGACCATCAACTTTTTCTTATTGACCTTGAAATACAAGGGTTAGAATCTGCCCTTAAAACTACTTCATTTTATTTAGAAAAAACTACTCAACTTTTGTTAGATAATTGCCAGAGGGGTCTTTCTTTCAACCATTTTCAAGAAAAAATTGAAAAAGACAGAAAAAAAATCCAGCAACTTGAAGAGGAACTCTCCGGCTTCCGGAAGGAACAGCGGAAACTACAGCAGGAGCAGCGGGAACTTATCGTGAGGATAAACTGCCAAGAAAACAAACCGGCGACTCTTATTTAGTTTTTTATTTTAAAAGGTTAGGGTTTAAATTAAATAAGTGTCTGTAGACGCAAAGTAGTGTGTTTTAATGTATGGTGTTCTTTGTCTTTTTTAGTTGAGATCTACTCCGGATGCTTACTGGAGATAGACTCCTATCTATGCTAACTATCTTTGTTTGGTTTTCTTTTTTATGTTTGCATGTATGGTATGGGAAAAGCCCTAGTTGTAAATCTTTACTACTTATGATAATATAATAAATAATAAAGTTCGTAAAAATGTGCTGAAAATTAAGAAGGTGTAAGCTCAGTGTACTGGAGATGCGCTTATTAAGCCTTTCTAGCTTTGAAGCAAACTTCTTCCTTGAGTCTGCGCCGTCTTAAAAACCAAACCCTAATCTTGCTAGTTCAGTTCGTGTGTTTTACGTGAGCGCGTTGAACTAGTGTGCATGGACCTTAGCCACGAGTTTTTCGGCCTAGACGCTAATAACACGAAAACACTTTGGTCCTGGGTTTTCGATCTCTGTTTTTGCCTTTCGGAGAATTCATCTTTAGCTTGACTAATCGTGTAGCAAGGAGGTAGGCTTAGAGCCAGCAATAAAGCTAGAAAAGTCTACCGCGAGCGAGTAGTCTTTGCGGACATGCTTACTTCATCTTCACTTCATGCTTATACGCCTGCTTGCTGGGCTGGGGTTCTCCACTTCTTTCTAAAGAGGAATTGCCTACATATCTGACACAGCTTAACTGAGCCAGAATAAAGCCAAAAATAGTTATTTTAGAAACCGTTATCATAACAACGAAAAGGAATGATACGGCTATAGCTCCTATATGAACTACTGGGAAGATCATAGTGGAGAAGTTGAGACCTAACCAAATTCAAGACGCGAACCCATTAGAAAACGAGAGACAAGAAAACTTGATTACGATTAAAAGGAACAATCTCAAATAGACCAAGAGAAAATTTGCCTTGCTTCTCTTTTAGACTTTCCACTCCGAAAGGAGTTGCATTTCAGTCCCTCCAGAACCAACCCCGAAGGGTTTTGAAAGATGTTTGAACCTCCCCAAAGTAGGGACTTCGGTTCCGCTCCGTTTTGAGACTCTGGAGGATTTCGTTCATTCTTTCCCCTCCGTGTCTCTCTTCCAAGATTTCGGCGAGCCGTAAAGAAAAAGCCCAATACAAAATGAGCGCTAATAGAAGACTTCTTTATAAATAAAAATTTTTCAATCAATAGTGCAGGCATGTGTGGGACGCAGAGGAAGAGCAGCTTTTTCGAAAGTTGAGTTAAGGCAGCAAGCAGAAAAAGCCAATTTTATCAAAAATCAACCATAGTTCAACCAAACCCCTGTATGCACCCTATGGAGCCGCATTTAAGAACTTGAACCAGCCCAGTCATGTCAACAGTAGCCAAGTACATGAAACTAGAACAAAATGAAGAAAGCCAACCAATTGGAGTCTCACCCTAGTCATGATCCTGAACATCTAACCCTCAGGTAGCCAAGAAGCCAGAGTCTATCCTCTTCATAACACACCTGTGCCATAGAATACCAAAACTAAAGTTGACCAAAAAACCTTTATCCAACCTATCCTTCGTCTCCTTTTCACCCTGTCCAAGACCCTTCCAAGCCCGTGTTCGTCGCATTGGACTAACTGGCTACTTCTAGCAGCTAATCAGTCAAAGTCAAATCTGTTAATTCAATATCTTTCTCGCCTTATCCTGCTAACAGCCTATGAATGTGCGCTTGTCGGAAATCATCTTAAATCTTCGATTCCTAGTGCGCTGATTCGAGAACAAGCGAGACTGCCACGCTTCCTGCTGCTCCTGCTAATGTGCTACCTCCTCCTTTGCTCCTTCGATACGTGCCCGGTCGAAATGTGTTCTTGCTTTATATTATTCCTGAAACAGCTTTGAGGCCTTGTCAGTTGCTTTCACTAGCAGCGCTTATTCCCGCCGTAAGCCCGAAGCCATATTAGATTAAAGGCACAAACAATAAGTTCCTTATGCGTCCGAGTCTGGGCATTCATATGAGATGAGTGTCTTCCCTCTTATCCCTTCCCCGGTTTAATTTCAAGAGCTTGCCTTAGTATGAATCCCATCTACGGCTGAGTCAATAGCACCCTCCTACTTTAGTGATTCAATTGCAAACAGAAAGACAACTGCAGTTGCTGGACTAGCACTTCAATTAGCTGTGACAGTATCCGTTGGCGCGAGTGAGCGTTCCCGCTGCATCGAGAATGGTAAAGTGTTCAATTAACCGGTGTAAGCCTATCCA